AGATAAAAATGTTAATAGATAACAATCCTAAGAACATTGAAAAATGAAGCAAAACAAGTAAAAAAAAAAAAAAAGAAAGACCTCTTTTTTTATTCTTCGCGTCCAGGATTACGTCCTGGATCATTAGATAGGAATCCAAAGATGAAGAGAGAAACAAAGAATATCACTACTGTGTAAACAAAGAGTTTGAGAGTAAGCATTACACAATCTCCAAGATCATTTTTTGGAAAAAAAAAAAGAGAATAGGTTCTCCATTTTTATACCATATATCCTATTTTGATACCAATAAAAGAAATGTTTTCTATAAACTAGAAAAATAATTTTCAGAAATTCATTTGTAATAAGAATCGAGTCTTTCATTCCAAGAAAAATTTTCTTTCATATCACCGGGAGCTCTAATAGGTCTTTCAATAAATGAAAAAGAATTCAAATGAGAAAATGGGATGATTCAGATTTATCTTAGCTATCGTATTGAAGAATTGTTTAGATCGAGGGTTCATACACTTCGTATCCATTGTTAGAATTTTTTTCTCGGATAAATCATGTCTAGGACAAAAAATCTCATCGAAAACTTACAGCAGCTTGCCAAACAAATGCTAAGAGAAAAAAGAGAACGGGTATTACTGGCATAACATCTACGATTGGATTCAAAAAAGCGTAGGCCTCAGGTAATTTCGCTAAGAAAAAACTACTCAAATAAAGGGCGGAATTAAGACAGATACAGATCAAACTAAAGATATTAAGCATAACAAACATTTTTTTGACTTCGGGATAATTGTATTTTGATTGAGTTATTAATATGTTATTGATAATTGCTATACGGTAAAAATTACGAAAGGAGGGTAGACCAAAAAATCCTTCTTTCAACTTACCCAATCAAAAATCCTTCTATTCACAATTGAAAATAGAAGAAATCATACTTTCATACAATATCTTAATTGAATTATATATAATGATCAATAAATTCAGTTTAATTCTATATCTACGTGTGTCAAAATCCTAGGAACAATATAGTCTATAAATTTTTGGACTGGAATTGACGAACAACCAATCCCCATACTAGTGTTTATTAGTATCGAATCAAAATCGAAATGGGGCGTGGCCAAGTGGTAAGGCAACGGGTTTTGGTCCCGGTATTCGGAGGTTCGAATCCTTCCGTCCCAGGAGATATTTAATATCTATATTAAATAGAAAATAGAAATTTATATCTATTTAATATTAGAAAATTAAGTATTAGTCTAATTTTATTAAACTGAAAAAAAGATTATCTTTTTTTTGAACTCCCTTTTACTTAAGAGTAGAAGTAGAATATGGGATTAAGGGTATAATCTTGGATCGAATAGGATTCTTCTTTCTGATTTTGAATGATTCTATTCTTGTTTGAGCATATCTTTTTCACAAATTGAGTTCACATAACATAGATACAGATGGAACGGAATCGAGTTATGATCTAGGTATGGTGTGAACATAGATCACAACAAGTTGAATGAAAGGAAAAAGGAGGTTGAATGCGCTTTTCATTCTATTCCATCCATCCTTTTTTTTCGAATATTCCTATTTAAGTTAGTTACTTTGAAGGCTTTATTTATGGCCCATATAATAAGAATTAATCAACAATGTTAAGATATTAATTTCAATAATGTAAGATATGAATTTCAATAGCTGTGTCTGTGCAAATCTGATTAACAAAAAATCAAGTTAGATTAGATACGTAAGATATGTCAGTTTTCTTTGAACCTAATTTTTAGGTATTTGATTTCGTATGTGATTTGGTTCTAATGAATAATTATTCATCTATGTAATAATAGAGACGGGGGCGATTCATACAACCTATTCTATTCCCCTTGCTTTTTTTAGATAAAAATTCTTGAACCTCTCCTACGCGGAAAATGAGGAAATGTTTAATGTATTATTATTATCGTTCTATTTCACTGATAACTATTTTTTTTTGAAAAAGATTGATTTGTGATCCGTTAGGTTGAAATATTCAACAGAGAATATTCACCCATAGCCTATTTATGATAAATGCCTTATGATAAATTCCAATGACAATTCTTCAGTCTATCTGATAGATAGAGGAAATTCCTTATTTTTTTTTTTATTTCGATTTCGAATTTTTATTTTCAGTAGGAAATAAAAGAATAAGAACTTAAATCTTTCTTTCCATCAACAAAACAACATTCGACGAAAAAAATAGAAATTACACTTTTTTTTTTCAATTTATTCATATTTTTTTAATCAATGGGGTTTAATTCGACGATGGATTTATTTCGGATGTCAAATATGATCCTTAGTAAAACTTTCTTCAACTAGTGAGAGTGTAGAGATTTTTTCAATTAAATAACTATTTGCATTGCATGATTTCTTATAAGTATTTGATACTCGAAGAAAAGAAGTGTCAGATTGTTGAATATACCCTATCAAGTTACTTGAAGATACAATTTCGATTCAAAAATAACGAGCTTTTTGTTCGTAATATTTAGAAATTTCTAAATAAAAT